CACGATATAATTACCACTTGTATCATAGGCTATTCTTAGCCTTACTATAGAGATAATCTCAAAAGGTATAATCTCAAACTGTCTAACAAGTACTATGATGAATACATGGAATCGTTTGGGTAAAGGTATGAAACGAATTGAAAAAAAAAAAATAAGCAGTACTGAAATCATTTGCCCTATATGTGCAAATATAATTCGGGCAAATATTCCCCCGGAGTAGAACAAAAACCTAAAATAATTGAAAGGACCCATTCAGGAACAAGAAAATTACATCGTGATTTGAATTTTTATGAAACAATACATCAATGAGAAGTTAGTTCAATAAGTTACGAAAATTCTTTTTTTTTTTTTTACTTTTTATACATTATAGAATATAGGGAACGGGAAGGAGGCCAAAACTCATGTTAAAAAAAAAAAAAAAATGGAAGAAAAGCAAAACGCTTCATTAGAAAAATAGTTAGAAAAAAAAAAGAAATAAGACTGGAATCGACACATTGATTTTTTTCTCTTTTGAACCGTATGCATCCAAAGGTGCACGTACGGTTACACAGGGATACAATTTTGCCCTAATCAACCGACTTCATCGAGAAAGACTACTTTTTTTAGGCCAAGAGGTTGATAGCGAGATCTCGAATCAACTTGCTGGTCTCATGGTATATCTCAGCATAGAAGATGCTACTAGGGATCTGTATTTGTTTATAAACTCTCCAGGCGGATGGGTAATACCAGGAATAGCCATTTATGACACTATGCAATTTGTGGTACCCGATGTACATACAATATGCATGGGATTAGCAGCTTCAATGGGATCTTTCATTTTGGTCGGAGGAGAAATTACCAAACGTTTAGCATTCCCTCACGCTTGGCGCCAATGAGTTTTTTTATAAAAAAAAAAGAAGACTATGCCTTCGCTCTATCGAATATGAATCAAATAATAATAAAAAAAAAAAAAGAATAAGTAATAATAGCATGGCACTTCGAGTTCGATATGAGCAAACCATTATTGTTTTTTCCTAACATGAGATTTTGTATTGAGATAATAGTATGAAAAAGAAGGGTTATTACCAATTGGATCTTGATCTTATGTGTCAAGAGTTAATTTCAGCGTCACAAACCATTTTTCTTCCACACCAGAAGTCTCTTTCTTATCTTTATGTTATCAGAGAAAGAGTCAAAAAAAATGGAAAAATTTATTTTATCCTTCTTGGATCGTATCAAAAAGAAACTTTGGGATTGCTAAACCACAGACAAGATAAATAGATAAATTCTAAAATTATAAATTATATAAAATAGAATTATATATTATATAAAATAGATAAATTATATATAATAAATAAATAATATAATAAATATATAATAAAGTAAAATAAAGCAACAGAACCATCATAGTATTTTTCTTTACTACTACGAAAGGAAGGGTGGTAAATGGATCATCTAAACATTTGGATCATATGAGTTATATTTCTTCTTTTCGATAGAAGAAATTCTATTGCAAAAGGAAAGGAAGAAAAAAGAAATTCCATTACAGAGCCGTATGCAATGTACAAAATATGCCCGTACGGTTGTTTAATTTCTTCTTGTTATTTTGATTCCCCCTTACTTTAATCAAATCGTGCGAGATACGCATAGAAGAATCGTTCATGATGTTATATCAATATCATCAGGGTTATGATTCACCAACCTGCTAGTTCTTTTTATGAGGCACAAGCAGGGGAATTTATCCTGGAAGCAGAAGAACTGTTGAAGATTCGCGAAAACCTCACAAAAGTTTATGTACAAAGAACGTACAACCCTTTATGGGTTATATCCGAAGACATGGAAAGGGATGTTTTTATGTCAGCAACAGAAGCCCAAGCTCATGGCATCGTTGATCTTGTAGCGGTCGAAGATGAGAATACTGGAGATTTTATATTTATATAAATATTTTATATTTATATAAATATATAAATATAGAATTCCATTTCAAAATTAGAATTTTCCGTGATTTGATAGTGAATAGAAATCTTTCATAATCATCAACCATCAGGTTAAGATCGATCTAAGCCAACCCACTCTATTCTATCTAGAATGAGATTATATAGACACGACATGCCAACCATTAAACAACTTATTAGAAACGCAAGACAGCCAATAAGAAATGTCACGAAATCCCCCGCTCTTCGAGGATGTCCTCAGCGTCGAGGAACATGTACTAGGGTGTATGTGCGACTCGTTCAGTTCAGATCATGAGTTTGAAGAAATGAAAAAAAATTTTCCAGTATCAATGAACACTACCAATGAATAGGATAGATAGAGTGAAAGACCGCCATTTAATTTACTATCTAAATAACTATTTAAAAATGAGGATCTATCATTTACCTATTATATTATGTAATGTAATTTATGGTTTCTATTGGTGCAAATCCAATCACTCCGTTTTAGATGAGAAGCAATTCTCCATTGGTAGCAAATAGTTATCCATTAAGCGGAGGAAATAGTCTTATAAGAAGCAAAAGGGTTATGCTCCTATTCTTATTCTTGAAAAAAAAACGGACTAACAGGGTCAGCTACCTAGCCAACTTTCACTTTACAGAATTAAATGCCGTCACTGTATGGATAGCTTTTTTGTGAAAAGGACTATTACTTTCTAATTATAATTAGAAAAAAAAAATAATTCTAATTGAAAAAAGGATGGGGTAGAGCCAAAGAGTGTGAACTATACAAGTTCACAATAAAATTCGATGAAATGAAAGAAGAGGCTCCGGTGTATAGAGAGGACCTCACCGTTTAAAAAGTTGCCATAGAAACGAGGAAACCCACTATTTAGCAGCAGTAGAATTTCTTATTTCCAGGCAAGATACCCGGAAGTAAAAATTGTGGTCGGGAAGGTCATAGTAGCAAAAGCCATTGGAATTTATATTTTATATATCGGAAAAATCCGTTTTGTTATTAATCGACCGGAGGAAAAGTATGACTGAAAGAAGATAAATACATTAGTTATTCAAGAAAGTTTCATTTGATTTAATGACCAGAGTTAAACGGGGATATACAGCTCGAAGACGTCGAAAAAAAATTTGTCTATTTGTCTCAACCTTTATAGGGGCTCATTCAAGACTTACTCGAACGAGTACTCAACAAAGAATGAGAGCTTTGGGTTCCTCTCATCGAGATAGGAGCAGGAAAAAGAGAGATTTTCGTCGTTTGTGGATCACTCGGATAAATGCAGTAACTCGTGAGGATATGGTATCCTATAGTTATAGTAGATTCATACACAATCTGTACAAGAAACAATTGCTTCTGAATCGTAAAATACTTGTGCAAATAGTCCTATCAAATAAGATTTGTTTTGACATGATTTCAAATAAAATCATTAATCAATCAAATACAAATAAAGGAATAAAAGAATCTTAATAGAATATAAGAATATACTATACAGGAAACAAGAATGATTGAAACAGAATTTCCCGGAGTCCATTCTCCGGGAAGATAGAAGAAAAAGAAATTAAGATTTGAAATAAACGAGCATCTTTCAAAAAAAAATTTATTACCCATTTTTCCTTTTTTATAACATTTTATAACACAAGAATCAACTCGGGATTCTAGGTTTTTCGAGCAAAACATTAATCTGAGCTTGAGTTCCTATTGGAGTTTTGAGGAGTATGTCTATTTATTTTTGGTTCTAGGACCTGTAGTTCTAGGGATCGACTCCCCTCTCTCCAATTGTTTCTCATTATTACGAAAAGGTAACGAAGATAAAATACGAGCTTGTTTTATAGCAATAGTAATTAATCGTTGTTGTTTCAAGGTCAACCTATTCATCCGTCTAGATAAGATTTTTCCTTGTTCACTAATAAATCGACTAATTAAACTCATGTTTCTATAATCGATTCGATCCCCCGATCCAATTGGGGGTAAACGCCTACGAAAAGATCGCTTGTATTTACGAAAAGGTTGTTTGTATTTATCCATGGTTTGCTTATTCCTTGTTTGTTTATTTCTTATACTTATATCTTATATATAATTATTATATATAATTATATAATATTCTTAATATATAAATATATAATTTCTTAATATATAAATATATAATTATAATTTAATATAATTTAATAATTTAGAATTATAATAATATAAATATAATAATAATTAAATAATAATAATTAGAATATAAATATAAATAAAATAATCTAGAAAATACAATTCGACTTTTTTTTATTCATTTAAGATCCGACCAAAATAGGATTTGGTTTGTATTATCTATGTGAAGATGTCAAGTTCTTACTCTTCCCGCTCCTTGGAAAAATCACACATGCATTCTGTTCCATCTATTTCTTTATTTCCCCATGAATCATATATTTTTGACAATAGCGACAAAATTTTCTCAATTCTAATCGATTGGGTGTATTGTGTCGATTCTTTTGAGTAATATATCTAGAAAAGCCCGGCGATTCTTTATTGACACCCTTTCGAACACAACTGATACATTCCAAAATCACTATAATTCTGATATCTTTACCCTTGGCCATGGACCTCCTTTTCATTTTGGATCGACTTCACTTTTTAACTCTCCTCATTTTTGTTTTTGATCCGAACCAAAAACAAAATAAAATAAAAAATATATATTTACTAACTAGAGATGGAATTTAAAAATATTATTATTATTAGAAGTCGAATGACTTCGAAGTACTATAATCTAAAACAATAAAGAAAGAGAGTCATATTCATTAATAGAAGTTCATTAATATTAATATAAGAATATTAAATATAGTAATAATTAAGTAATACAATTTTTTCTAACTAGGAATTATTCCTTTCCTATCCTAATTCCTAATCCACATTTCTATTTCTTTTATCCCAAATTATATCGTAGATTCACTGTATTTTGACTGAGGTTCGATACACTTTTTTTTCCTATCCTAAAGAAAAGGGGATCTAAATTGAAGCCATGTTACGTGGAATGGTATCTCAAATCTTCTTCATTTCTTCACATATCAATACAAGACAAGAATTCAATTAGAATTAAAAAAAGGGGAATGACAAGGCATCTGGAAATAAACGATTAATTTCTATCAATAGACCCGCTAAAGACCCAAACCATAGAGTGGTTAGCACAGGTGCCGTGGAGAGATATGTTTTTATATCTCGCATTTTAAATCCTCCTTCTTCTTTGATATTTATTTATTTTAAATTTTTTTCTTTATTATTAATCATTATATTATTATTATATTATTATATTATATTTATATTATATATTTATTATTATATATTTATATTATATTATTTATTATTATATTATATATATTATATATATATTATTATTAATTATATATTTATTAATTATATATTTATATAATATATAATATATAATTTATATAATATATAATTAGAATAATTAGAAATTAATATAATTATAAATAATAAAAAAATTAGATTAAACATATGATTATATGAAACTAAAAAAAAAAAAAAAAAAAAATGACAAGAACATTATACCTAATTCTACCTAATATACTAATATATATATTATATAGGTAGTAAGGTAGAGGAAAAATAGGTTAAAAACGAACGATGTAGAAAACAAGACATGGATTTTGTACAATGACACTGTACAACAATCTTAAAAAGGGATGTAGCGCAGCTTGGTAGCGCGTTTGTTTTGGGTACAAAATGTCGCGGGTTCAAATCCTGCCATCCCTACTATTCTTTCTCCTATGGACAGTTACAAGAGATTCATTGAGTAAGATCGGGTAAAATTGGACATAATTTTTGCATACTATATGTACACAAGACCCCCCCAAGGGTCAAAAAATATTTTCTTTACAATCGAATCTAATCTTATGGGATATAAGAAAACGCTCTTAGTTCAGTTCGGTAGAACGCGGGTCTCCAAAACCCGATGTCGTAGGTTCAAATCCTACAGAGCGTGATTCCGTTTATGTTATGTCGAATTATAATGAAATAACTTCACAAAACTAAAACAAAGTTTAATTGCAACTTTAATTTGACCTCCTCCTTGTAGGAGGTCAAATTAAAAAAATAAAAGTTACTCAATCAAAGGTCCAACTGATCACCGCGTCTGTATTGTAAATATGCAGTTACAAATAATCCTGTTAAAGTAATAGGAATTAGACCTAAGACGATTCCAAATAGGAAAACTTCAATCATTTCAATTTGTTTTAGGGAATAAAAAGAGAGGTAAGATCTATCCCTAAATATTAATCTGAATTATCCGTGAATCTCAATGACCAGGAATTGGCAATTGACGCGGAAAGGAACCATAGAATACCGGAAATGAAATATGAATATTCAGGGGGCTTTTTTTTTTTAATTGTTTATTTAATTTCATTCATTTCAGATAAGTCGTATCTTGTTCAAACCAATAAATAGAGTTGCAGTTATAGTTGAAGCAGCCACTAAAAAACCGAAATAACTAGTTAGAATAAGCATGAAAGAGCTAAATTAGATATGTTCTTTTATTACATATGTGAATAAAACATTTACCTAAGTTTCAATCCATATACAATGGTAAGAAAAACTTATTGAAAGAATTAGTCTAGTTCCAATTGAAAATTCTTGATTCATCAGTCATTATAGATGGACACTAAAAAAAAGATAGATATAGGTAATATAGGCGGAAAAAGGGATTCATCAACTGTGCCATTGACCGATCCTGTGATTCCGAATCAACAGATTCCTTGTGCAATATTCCAAAACTATTTAAGTTTAAGTAATTTTTTAATAGAAATAGAATAAAACAAAAGAATTGAATTCGAAAATAACCTAAATTTTTCTCATTTTTTTTTTCAATAGATCTAAGGGCTTGATATTCCCTTTTACTTTTTTAATTTGAACTCATTGAATTCTGTACAGTAATATAATAGGTTGGTTCATTGCCCATTAGATTTGGAAAGATAAAATTGTACCATGATCTATAAAAAAAATATGAACCACGAAGGGGATTTATAGATTTTACATAACATACCATTCAAAATCTTTACTTTCTATTACTATGATGAAGCCGCTAATGTAAACCTTACTTAGATCTTATATTCGAAATTATAAGGAAACGTATATTTATACATAGACATACATAGACAAGGAAGATATAGCATTTCCTTTCGGTACTTATTGATACTGCGTTGCTGCGTTAGAGAAAGGATAGCTATACTGATTTGGTCTACTCTAAATACACTTTTGGTGTACAATTGACGATCTCACAAAAAAGCAGTAGTTTTAGATTTACTGATTCTATCTTTCACGAAATCGGCCACCCCCCCCCCCCTTTTTTTTTTTTTAACATACAAGAATTTATGGAGCTCGGCATGTCTGGAAGCACAGGAGAACGTTCTTTTGCTGATATTATTACTAGTATTCGATACTGGGTCATTCATAGCATTACTATACCTTCACTATTCATTGCGGGTTGGTTATTCGTCAGTACGGGTTTAGCTTATGATGTTTTTGGAAGTCCTCGGCCAAATGAGTATTTCACAGAGAGCCGACAAGGGATTCCATTAATAA